CTTTCCCGCTCTCTAAAAAGCGGGAAACCCCGACACCAACTAAAGTGTATCTTCAAATTTGCAATTTGACATGAATTTCACTACGGGGTTTGATAAGAAGAGGAATTAAACCTCTGTCAAAAGGTCTACAGCCCAACGCTTAACCACTCAGCCATCTTACCTGTGATTTTAACCCGCTGATTTTTCTCTACTAATCATAAAGACATCGGCACTTTATACTTAATTTTTGGGGCCTGAGCAGGAATAGTAGGCACAGCATTAAGTTTATTGGTCCGCGCAGAATTAAGCCAACCGGGGGCCCTTTTAGGGGACGACCAAATCTACAATGTTATCGTCACAGCCCATGCTTTTATTATAATTTTCTTCATGGTTATACCAATTATAATTGGTGGGTTTGGAAATTGACTTGTCCCCTTAATAATTGGAGCACCAGATATGGCATTTCCACGTATAAACAATATAAGTTTTTGACTTTTACCCCCTTCATTATTATTACTACTAGCATCATCAGGAATTGAAGCAGGGGCAGGCACAGGCTGAACTGTATATCCCCCATTAGCCGGAAACCTAGCCCACGCCGGTGCCTCTGTAGACCTAACTATCTTTTCTCTTCACTTAGCAGGAGTATCCTCAATTCTAGGGGCTATTAACTTCATTACCACAGCAATTAACATAAAATCCCCAGCTATATCACAATACCAAACACCCCTATTTGTGTGATCAGTACTTATTACAGCTGTCCTATTACTACTATCGCTACCAGTACTAGCTGCAGGCATCACTATACTATTAACAGATCGAAACCTAAATACAACCTTCTTTGACCCTTCAGGAGGGGGAGACCCAATCTTATACCAACATTTATTCTGATTCTTTGGTCATCCCGAAGTATATATCCTAATTCTACCAGGATTTGGCATAATCTCCCATGTAGTTACCTATTACGCTGGTAAAAAAGAACCTTTTGGTTATATAGGAATAGTTTGAGCAATAATATCTATTGGATTTTTAGGCTTCATCGTGTGAGCCCACCACATATTTACCGTCGGGATAGACGTAGATACCCGAGCCTATTTTACATCTGCAACAATAATTATCGCCATTCCAACGGGAGTAAAAGTATTCAGCTGATTAGCTACCTTGCACGGCGGAATAGTCAAATGAGATGCCCCAATACTATGAGCCCTTGGTTTCATCTTTCTCTTTACTATCGGAGGCCTAACAGGCATTGTACTAGCCAATTCATCCTTAGACATTGTACTACATGACACTTATTATGTAGTAGCACATTTCCACTATGTCCTATCAATAGGGGCTGTATTCGCTATTATAGCAGGATTTACCCACTGATTCCCACTTTTTACAGGCTACTCACTGCACCAAACTTGAGCAAAAGTACACTTTGGAGTAATATTTGCAGGAGTAAACATAACCTTTTTCCCCCAACATTTCCTAGGCCTTGCTGGAATACCACGACGTTACTCCGATTACCCAGACGCATACACTCTATGAAATTCTGTTTCATCAATCGGATCTTTAATTTCCCTAGTAGCAGTAATTATAATAATATTTATTATCTGAGAAGCATTCTCCTCAAAGCGGAAAGTTACAAAAGTTGAGCTCACAACCACCAATGTAGAGTGACTTCATGGCTGCCCACCTCCCTACCATACCTATGAAGAGCCAGCCCATGTACAAACCCAAGAAAGGAGGGAATCGAACCCCCTTCAATTAGTTTCAAGCCAATTACATAACCTTTATGCTTCCTTCTCCCAAGACGTTAGTAAAATACATTACTTAACCTTGTCAAGGCTAAATTATAGGTTTAAATCCTTTACGACTTAATAGCACACCCCCTCCTATTAGGATTCCAAGACGCAATATCACCTATTATAGAAGAACTCCTCCACTTTCATGACCATACCCTAATAATTGTGTTTTTAATTAGCACCCTAGTACTCTACATCATCACACTAATAATAACAACAAAACTAACATATACCAACACTATAAATGCCCAAGAAGTAGAAATAATTTGAACTATTTTACCAGCCATTGTCCTGATTACTATTGCACTCCCATCCCTACGAGTCCTCTACCTAATAGATGAAATTAATAACCCACATTTAACCATTAAAGCCATGGGACATCAATGATATTGAACATATGAATACACTGACTATGAAAACCTTGAGTTTGACTCCTACATGGTTCCAACTCAAGATCTGCCAAACGGACACTTCCGATTATTAGAAGTAGACCACCGTATAGTGATACCAATAGAATCACCCATTCGGATGCTAATCTCAGCTGAGGATGTCTTACACTCATGAGCAGTACCATCATTAGGTGTAAAAACAGATGCGGTCCCAGGACGATTGAACCAAACAACTTTCATTGTCACACGACCTGGGGTATTTTACGGACAGTGCTCAGAAATCTGCGGAGCTAACCATAGCTTTATGCCAATCGTAATTGAATCTGTGCCACTACAACACTTCGAAAATTGATCTTCACTAACACTTTCCTAGCCACTATAGAAGCTAAAAGGATAGCGCTAGCCTTTTAAGCTAGAAAAAGAGAATTTTCCGTCCTCCTTAGTGGTTTATGCCACAATTAAATCCAGACCCGTGACTTCTAATCCTCCTCTCCTCGTGATTAACGTACATTATTATTTTGCAGCCAAAAATTTCATCCTACTTATCAACAAACAACCCTACCAATAAAGACAATAAATCCACACACATAGATCCATGAACTTGGCCATGAATCCAACATTCTTCGATCAATTCATAAGCCCGCAAATCCTAGGGGTCCCACTAGCCATCCTAGCCTTACTAATACCCCCAATCATCTTCCCAACCCTAAATAACCGATGATTGACAAATCGCTTATCAACCATCCAACTATGAGCAATCAACTTATTCACAAAACAATTAATACTGCCAATCAACAAAACAGGCCACCAATGATCTATTATCTTGACATCACTTATAATCATACTCTTAACAACTAATCTACTTGGACTTCTACCATATACATTCACTCCAACCACACAACTCTCTATGAATATAGGAATGGCTATTCCAATGTGGCTAGCTATAGTACTTTCCGGCCTCCGAAACCAACCAACCAAATCACTGGGACATTTACTACCAGAAGGTACTCCAACCCTATTAACTCCAACCCTTATCATTATTGAAACAATTAGCCTTTTCATCCGACCATTAGCCCTGGGCGTGCGACTTACGGCCAACTTAACAGCCGGCCATTTATTAATCCAACTCACCTCCACCGCAACACTCTCCCTATTGCCAACAATACTTACCCTATCTGTAGTAACCACTGTAATCCTCCTATCGTTAACAATCCTGGAGCTAGCCGTAGCAATAATTCAAGCCTATGTGTTTGTATTATTGCTAAGCCTATACCTTCAAGAAAACGTCTAATGGCCTACCAAATACATGCCTACCATATAGTAGATCCAAGCCCATGACCACTAACAGGCGCAGCAGCAGCACTACTAATAACTTCGGGACTTGCCATATGATTTCACTACAACTCAACACTGCTAATAACCCTGGGCTTATTAATTATACTACTAACCATACTCCAATGATGACGAGATGTCGTACGAGAAGGAACTTTCCAAGGACACCATACCCCTCCTGTACAAAAAAGTCTACGATATGGTATAATCCTTTTCATCACATCAGAAGTATTCTTCTTCATTGGGTTCTTCTGAGCTTTTTATCACTCAAGCTTAGCCCCCACCCCAGAACTGGGCGGGTGTTGACCGCCAACAGGAATCACCCCATTAAACCCATTTGAAGTACCCCTATTAAATACAGCAGTCCTGCTGGCTTCAGGAGTGACAATCACCTGAGCTCACCATAGCTTAATAGAAGCCAACCGAAATCAAACCATTCAAGCCCTCACCCTTACAATCCTACTAGGCTTATACTTCACAGCATTACAAGCCATAGAATACTATGAAACTCCATTCACAATTTCTGATGGTGTATACGGCTCTACATTTTTTATCGCAACAGGCTTCCACGGACTTCATGTAATCATTGGCTCAACATTCTTAATTGTATGCCTTCTACGACAACTCAAATTTCACTTCACCTCTACTCACCACTTCGGATTTGAAGCAGCTGCCTGATATTGACATTTCGTAGATGTCGTATGACTATTTCTCTATGTATCGATCTACTGATGGGGCTCATACTCTTCTAGTATAATAGTACAAATGACTTCCAATCATTAAGTTTTAGTTGCAACCCTAAAGAAGAGTAATAAATGTAACAATCTCAACTATAACAATTGCCATTACCCTATCTACAATCCTAATAGCATTAAACTACTGACTAACACTAATAAAACCAGATACTGAAAAACTATCCCCATATGAATGCGGGTTTGATCCATTAGAATCAGCTCGCCTACCATTCTCTATCCGATTCTTCCTGAGTAGCAATCTTATTCCTCTTATTTGACCTAGAAATCGCACTACTCCTACCTCTACCATGAGCCATCCAACTCCCATCACCAATTTACACCTTTACTTGAGCTCTTATTATCTTATTACTTTTGACATTAGGACTTATCTATGAGTGAGTCCAAGGAGGCCTAGAATGAGCAGAATAGATAGCTAGTCCAACATAAGACAACTAATTTCGACTTAGTTAATCGTGATTAAACTCCACGGCTACCAAATGACACCTTTACATTTCAGCTACTACTCGGCTTTCGTTATCACCATCACAGGCCTCTCGTTACACCAAACTCACCTAATTTCAACCCTACTATGCCTTGAAAGTATAATACTATCACTTTATATTGCACTATCAATATGGCCTATTCAACTACAAACCTCATCATTTATACTAACCCCCATGTTAATATTATCCTTCTCAGCCTGCGAAGCCGGCACAGGATTATCATTACTTAGTAGCATCTTCACGAACCCACGGCTCAGATCACCTGCAGAACTTAAACCTTCTACAGTGCTAAAAATTCTACTTCCAACATTTATATTATTCCCAACAATCACACTCTGCAAACCAAAACAGCTCTGACCCACCATATCCATTAACACTTTCGGAATTGCCCTTCTAAGCATACAATGATTTAAGCCCTCCCAAGAACTAACCATAAGTTTCTCCAACTATTATATAAGCATCGACTACATCTCAGCTCCACTCCTCACCCTATCATGCTGACTCACCCCATTAATAATCCTAGCTAGTCAAAACCATCTTATTACAGAACCAATTTCACGAAAACGAACCTTCACCTTCATTATTATCCTATTACAAGTCTCACTAGTACTTGCCTTCTCAGCCACTGAACTAATTATATTCTTCATTATATTCGAAACTACATTAATCCCAACACTAGCAATTATTACACGTTGGGGTAATCAAATAGAACGACTAAACGCTGGGACTTACTTCCTATTCTACACCCTTATTGGATCTCTCCCATTACTAATCGCCCTCCTATCCCTACAAAATCAAATTGGTACACTATCCACTCACATAATCCAACTCAGCCAGCCTACTATATCAAACACATGAGCCCATACAACATGATGATTTGCATTACTAACTGCCTTTATAATCAAAATACCACTTTATGGACTACACTTATGACTACCAAAAGCACACGTAGAAGCCCCAATCGCAGGGTCAATAATCCTAGCAGCAGTACTACTCAAATTAGGGGGATATGGAATCATTCGAATTATACCAACACTAAATCCTCTATCAAAGACACTCCCCTACCCGTTTATAGTATTAGCATTATGAGGAGTAATTATAACTAGTTCAATCTGCCTACGACAAACAGATTTAAAATCATTAATTGCTTACTCATCAGTAAGCCACATAGGTCTTGTTATTGCTGCAACACTAACACAAACCCAATGAGCATACACAGGTGCTATTACACTTATAATCGCCCATGGACTAACATCATCAATACTCTTTTGCTTAGCTAACACAAACTACGAACGAACTCATAGCCGAACACTACTATTAGCCCGAAACATGCAACTACTATACCCATTAATAAGCCTATGATGACTACTCGCTAGCTTAGCCAACATAGCCATTCCACCAACCATTAACCTAATAGGAGAACTAACTATCATCGCCTCACTATTCAACTGATCAAACATTACAATTCTAATAACAGGTTCGGGAACCATTATTACCGCTACATACACCCTATACATATTGGCCACAACACAATGAGGAGGGACACCCTCATACATCAAAACAATACCACCAACCCACACACGAGAACACCTTCTCATAGTCCTCCATACCCTCCCTATAATACTGCTAGTAATAAAACCAGAACTAATCTGAGGGGTTTTTTACTGTTAATATAGTTTTAAAACAAACATTAGACTGTGGCTCTAAAAATAGGAGTTCAAACCTCCTTATAAACCGAGAGAGGTGTTTCACAATAAGAACTGCTAATTCCTATAACTGAGAATAATTCCCTCAGCTCCCTCACTTTTAAAGGATAGAAGTAATCCATTGGTTTTAGAAACCATCCACCCTTGGTGCAAATCCAAGTAAAAGTTTATGTGTCTAGCCAACACATTCCTTCTATTAGCGCTACTCACCCTGACAATACCACTTATTGTCTCATTATTCATGTCTAAAACATGACTTATTCTAAAAACAGAATCAACTGTAAAAACAACATTCTACATCTCCCTGATTCCACTACTCCACTCAATACTATTTCCTGAACAAACCCTTTGTGACGTAACCTTATTAGGCACATCCTTATTTTCTATTAAACTAAACTTCATTCACGACCAATATTCCGCCATATTCATACCAATCGCCCTATATGTCACATGAGCTATCCTACAGTATTCTCGCTGATATATAATAGAAAATCCACATATCGACAAATTCTTTAAATACCTATTATTTTTCCTAATAGCCATAATAATTTTAATTACATCTAACAATCTATTCCAATTTTTCATTGGCTGGGAAGGAGTAGGAATCATGTCCTTCTTACTCATTGGCTGATGACGCGGCCGAGAAGAGACACTCTTATCAGCCCTAATAGCCATTATCTACAACCGCATTGGTGACTTTGGATTATATATCGGCATAGCCTGATTAATTGCAAACACAAACTCATTAAATTTTCAACCACTCTCATATACTAACCCCCCTTCTCTACTAACACTTCTAGCTCTCATCCTAGCTGCAACTGGAAAATCAGCCCAATTCGGACTTCATCCATGACTACCAGCAGCTATAGAAGGCCCAACCCCAGTCTCAGCACTACTACACTCCAGCACTATAGTTGTCGCCGGCATTTTCCTACTTATCCGCGTACATCCTTTACTAGCATCCAACAATACAGCTCTCTCTATTTGCCTATGCTTAGGAGCTATTACCACATTCTTCGCATCCTTATCCGCCCTATCCCAAAATGATCTTAAAAAAATCATTGCCTACTCTACAACAAGCCAACTTGGCCTTATGATAATTACCATTGGCCTAAACCAACCAGATTTAGCTTTCCTACACATCTGCATGCACGCATTCTTTAAAGCCATATTATTTATATGCGCAGGCTTTATCATCCACAGCCTAAACAATGAACAAGACATTCGAAAAATAGGAGGACTGCATAAACCCCTACCAATTACCTCTGCATGTTTAACTATCGGCAACATAGCACTCATGGGTATACCATTCTTAACAGGGTACTACTCTAAAGATGCCATCATTGAAACTATATCAACATCATACTTAAACACCTTCGCCCTACTTATAACACTAATAGCAACCTCATTTACTGCACTCTATACGCTACGAATTATATTACTAGTGCAAACAGGACACCCCCTACAAAACTCCACATACCTCCTACATGAAAACATTCCCACAATCATAAACCCAATTACTCGCCTTGCCACAGGCAGCATTGTAGCCGGATGACTAATTACAAAAAACATTCAAATACTTAATACACCAACCACAACCATACCAATATGAATTAAAATTGCAGCATTAACAGTAACAGTCATCGGCCTCCTAGTGGGATTTAAAGTAATCTGTATAGCCACTAAAATACCCCTAAAACCTTCCAAACCTTGTCATCCAACCAGCATAGCCGCCTACCTCAACTACCTAGCCCACCGTAGTGTCTCAAAAAATTACCTAAAAATAGCCCAAAAAATTGCAACCCACTTAGCTGATACATCCTGATTCGAATATCTTGGCCCAAAAGTAACAGCCAAATGACAAAAAACTCCAATACGCTTTACTTCTTTAATACAAAAAGGCCTCATCAAAATTTACATAACCTCATTCCTCCTAACACTATCAACAATACTTATCATAATTATTGTATTAAGCATTGTTAATTTCATTTTTCCATAAACCCTGCCAAGTAACCTACATAACCAATTCAATCAGTAGCATTACTAACCCTAATTGGGTTAGGACATTCATACACCCATCTAATAATAGCTACTGATTAAAATAACCCACAATATCTAACCCCTAATAGAATGCAACATCCCACAAGACAAGCCTCGCACCATCTCCAGCACAACAAATAATGTTAGCAACAACCCTCAACCAGAAATCAAAAACATCACACTACCATAATAATAAAACCACGAAACTCCACCAAAATCCAAACGAATAACATACAATCCAACACTATCCGCCGTAACTTCTCCAAACCCTTCCACACCATACAAAAAAGAACCTATAACCGCAAGACCTAAAACAAGCAACACAAACCCTACCACATAAACCAACCCTCCCAAACTCCCCCAACCAACAGGATAAGGCTCAGCCACTAACGCAGATGAATAAGCAAAAACCACTAACATCCCCCCTAAATAAATTAAAAATAACACCAAAGATACAAAAGATCCTCCTATACCGATCAACACCCCGCACCCGGAGGCTGCCCCTAAGACTAAACTTAGAACCCCGTAATAAGGAGACGGGTTACAAGAAACACCCACCATTCAAAAAACAAAGCAGAAGCCAAATAAAAACATAAAGTATATCATAGTTATTACTCGGGTTTCAACCGAGACCTGTGGTTTGAAAAACCACCGTTGTTTTCAACTATAATAAAACCAATGATCATAAACCTCCGAAAAACCCACCCACTAGCAAAAATCATCAACAACTCATTCATTGATCTACCAAGCCCCTCCAACATCTCTGCTTGATGAAACTTTGGATCCTTATTAGGCACTTGCCTAATTCTACAAACCCTTACTGGAATTTTCCTGGCTATACACTACTCCCCAGACATTTCACTAGCATTCTCATCAGTAGCCCACATTACCCGAGACGTACAATACGGATGACTTATCCGTAATATACATGCTAACGGCGCCTCCCTCTTCTTCATATGCATCTACCTTCATATTGGACGAGGACTTTATTACGGTTCATATTTATATAAAGAAACCTGAAACACAGGAATTATTTTACTACTCCTAACAATAGCCACTGCATTCATAGGCTATGTTTTACCATGAGGCCAAATATCCTTCTGAGGTGCAACCGTTATTACCAATCTACTCTCAGCTATTCCATACATTGGCAACACACTAGTACAATGAATCTGAGGCGGGTTCTCAGTAGACAACGCAACCCTGACCCGATTCTTTACCTTCCACTTCCTCCTACCATTTACCATTATAGGTCTAACACTAGTACACCTACTTTTTCTACATGAAACTGGATCAAACAACCCAACAGGGTTAAACTCAAACACCGATAAAATCCCATTCCACCCCTATTTCTCATACAAAGACCTCCTAGGCATCATTTTAATACTAGCTCTCCTACTAACCCTAACATTATTCTCTCCAAACCTTTTAGGGGACCCAGATAATTTCACACCAGCTAACCCACTATCCACCCCTCCACATATTAAACCAGAGTGATACTTTCTTTTCGCCTACGCAATTCTACGATCTATCCCAAACAAGCTAGGTGGAGTACTTGCCCTACTACTATCTATTCTTGTACTATTTCTAATACCCGCCCTACACACATCAAAACAACGAACAACCCAATTCCGACCACTTACACAAACCCTATTCTGATGTTTAATCGCCAACCTTTTAGTACTAACATGAATTGGAGGACAACCCGTTGAAAACCCATTCATTACAATCGGCCAAGTAGCCTCTATTCTCTATTTCTCAACCTTATTAATCCTCATCCCTGCCGCAGGCACAATTGAAAACAAAATACTAACTTAAAACATTCTAGTAGCTTAACCCATTAAAGCATTGGTCTTGTAAACCAAAGACTGAAGACTACAACCTTCCTAGAATAATCAAAAGAGAAGGACTTTAACCTTCATCCCCGGCTCCCAAAGCTGAGATCTTTTATTAAACTACCTCTTGATGAGGTATACCGGGGCATAAACACTAAATACAAGCCCATTTTCATCTACCGTTGCTCGGTAGAAGATTTTTTAAGGTACCCCCCCCTCCCCCCCAAAGGGTTTATCGGGCATAAACGCTAAATACAAGCCCATTTTCATCTACCGTTGCTCGGGTAGAAAATATCCACATAACACTCTCTATGTATTATCGTGCATTCATTTATTTTCCGTTAGCATATCTTTAACAATGTTATTGTTTAATTTGACATTTACATGAAATCATTAGTTTTACATAAGAATTATTTCAACATGAATATTATATAGGTATTGTTAATGTAATGGTTTAAGGACATAAACTTAAATAGTTATTCTACACCATGACTATCGCCGCAGTACCTGGTTATTTATTAATCTACCTAATCACGAGAAATAAGCAACCCTTGTTAGTAAGATACAACATCACTAGTTTCACGTCCATATACAGATGGCGTACATAACTGATCTATTCTGGCCTCTGGTTGTTTTTTCAGGCACATTGTACTAATAAAGTTCATACGTCTCTTTTTAAAAGGCCTCTGGTTAATGTGTTCTATACATTAAGTTTATAACCTGGCATATAGTGGTTTTACTTGCATATAGTATCTCTTTTTTTCTCTGTACCTTCAGGCCCGCATACCTGATACCTGCCGACTCAGTGAAACTGGACCCTCGTTCAAATTGGTTGGCTTTACATAATTGATATGGTATTATTTAATTAATGCTAGTAGGACATAAAATTTTGCAAAAACCTACGACAGTAATTTCAACCTAAACAGTTAAAACTACATATCTTATTTAACCTAAACCCCCCTACCCCCCATAAAAACTAACACCAGTCCGAATAGCCACTTTATTCTCGTCAAACCCCTAAATCCGAGGGCAACTAAACTGACATAATGTTAATTATGGTACTAAGTTGAAGTAAGAGTACCCATCATATATATTATATTATATTATATTATATTATATTATATTATATTATATATATATATTATATATATATTATATATATATATGTTATTGTAGCTTATCATAAAGCACGGCACTGAAGTTGCCAAGATGGGTAACCAATATACCCCAAAAACACAAAGATTTGGTCCTAACCTTACTGTTACTTTTTGCTAAACTTACACATGCAAGTATCAGCACACCAGTGAAAACGCCCTAGCAATCTAATAAGACTGAAGGAGCCGGTATCAGGCGCACCATGATAGCCCAAAACACCTAGCTTTAGCCACACCCCCAAGGGCACTCAGCAGTGATAAAAATTAAGCAATAAGCGAAAGCTTGACTTAGTCAATAGCAAACATGAGCTGGTAAATCTCGTGCCAGCCACCGCGGTTACACAAGAAGCCCGAACTAACAGACAACCGGCGTAAAATGTGATTAAAACTTTTTAACCCATAAAATTAAGGTGAACTACTTACTTCGCTGTCATACGCAAAAGTATACATTAACACACTATGAAAATAACCTTAATATAACGGAACTATTTGAACCCACGATCGCTAAAACACAAACTGGGATTAGATACCCCACTATGCTTAGCCCTAAACCTAGATATTTATATACAAAAATATCCGCCAGAGAATTACGAGCGAAAACGCTTAAAACTCTAAGGACTTGGCGGTACCTCAAACCCACCTAGAGGAGCCTGTTCTATAATCGATAACCCACGATTCACCTCACCATCTCTTGCCAACCAGCCTATATACCACCGTCACCAGCTTACCCTATGAAGGATACAAAAGTAAGCAAAACAATATTAACCATTAACAAGTCAGGTCAAGGTGTAGCTAATTGAAATGGAAGAAATGGGCTACATTTTCTATACTAGAAATAACACTCACGGAAAGGAACCATGAAACAGTCCAGCAAGTAGGATTTAGCAGTAAACTGGGAACAGAGAGCCCAATTTAAACCGGTCCTGAGGTGCGCACACACCGCCCGTCACCCTCATCAATATAAACCAACAAACCATAAATAAACTATAACAAATAAAACAGATGAGGCAAGTCGTAACAAGGTAAGTGCACCGGAAGGTGTACTTGGAATATCAAAACATAGCTTAACAATAAAGCATTCAGCTTACACCTGAAAGATGTCTATTAAAACAGGACTATTTTGAGCAATTAATCCTAGCCCAACAACAAACAATAATCCATCAAACAATAATTACACTACCAAAAACTTAACCAAAACATTTTACTATCTAAGTATAGGTGATAGAAAAGTAAAACAGGAGCAATAAAGACAGTACCGCAAGGGAAAGATGAAAAACATGAAAGACCACTAAGCAGTAAAAAGCAAAGATTAACCCTTATACCTCTTGCATCATGATTTAACCAGCACACTTAAGCAAAGAGAACTAAAGTCTAAACCCCCGAAACCAAGTGAGCTACTTAAAGGCCGCCAATATCACAGGCTAAATCCGTCTCTGTGGCAAAAGAGTGGAAAGACCTATAAGTAGAAGTGAAAAGCCTATCGAACTTGGTGATAGCTGGTTGCTCAATAAATGAATCTGAGTTCAGCCTTAAATCTTCTAAAAACAACCTAAAGTTTGCCCAAAAGAAAAGTTTAAGATATATTCAATTGGGGTACAGCCCAATTGAAAAAGGACACAACCTAAAATGGAGGACAAAACACCAAAGTATATTACTCCGTAGGCCTTAAAGCAGCCACCATCAAAGAAAGCGTCAAAGCCCACTATTATGTAAATATTAACATAAAACTTTTATCCCCAAATAATACTGAGCCATTCTACCCCTATAGAAGAACTAATGCTAAAATGAGTAACAAGAAGATAAAACTTCTCTTATGCGCTAGCTTAAATCATAATAGATAAACTACTGATTATTAACAATCAATAATATATGAAACAACAACACTTAAAACACCATATAATCAAACTGTTAACCCAACACAGGAGCGCACATAAGAAAGATTAAAATCCGTAAAAGGAACTAGGCAAACTAAACGAGCCCGACTGTTTACCAAAAACATAGCCCCTAGCAACACACAAGTATTAGGGGTAATGCCTGCCCAGTGACACTGTTTTAAACGGCCGCGGTATCCTAACCGTGCAAAGGTAGCGTAATCACTTGTCTTCCAAATAAAGACTAGAATGAATGGCCAAACGAGGTTCTACCTGTCTCTTACAGATAATCAGTGAAATTGGTCTCCCCGTGCAAAAGCGAGGATAACCCTATAAGACGAGAAGACCCTGTGGAACTTTAAACGCAAATCAACTACCATCAACACCAAACTAAAGATTTATAATAAACTAGTACATGATCCACGTTTTCGGTTGGGGCGACCTCGGAGTAAAGCAAAACCTCCGAAAAAAGAGCATACTTCTTTAAACCTAGACTTACAACTCAAAGTGCTAGCAGTAAAAAGATCCAATATATTTGATCAACGAACCAAGCTACCCCAGGGATAACAGCGCAATCCCATCCTAGAGCCCTTATCGACGATGGGGTTTACGACCTCGATGTTGGATCAGGACATCCTGATGGTGAAACCGCTATCAAGGGTTCGTTTGTTCAACGATTAATAGTCCTACGTGATCTGAGTTCAGACCGGAGCAATCCAGGTCGGTTTCTATCTATATGAACTTTAAGTCTTTTCTAGTACGAAAGGACCGAAAAGACAAGGCCTACATTAAAAACAAGCCTTACCTTACATTAGTGAAAACAACTAAACTGATAATTAAAGCAATAAACCACAACCCCAAAATAAGGGTTATTGGCGTGGCAGAGCTGGGTAAAATGCAAAAGGCCTAAACCCTTTATCCAGGGGTTCAACTCCCCTCCCCAATTATAAAACCTTTTCTATCCAACTTAATACCTCCACTCATATATATAATCCCAATCTTAATTGCTGTTGCCTTCTTTACCCTATTAGAACGAAAAGTGCTCGGATATATACAACTTCGAAAAGGACCCAACATTGTAGGCCCATATGGACTATTACAGCCAGTAGCAGACGGTGTAAAACTCTTCACCAAAGAACCAATTTATCCACTAAATTCATCCACCACACTATTTATAATATCACCAATTCTGGCCCTATTATTAGCTTTATCAATTTGACTCCCACTACCCCTACCTTTCCCACTGGCTGACCTAAATCTAGGCCTCCTATTCCTAATCTCCTTATCTAGCTTCATAGTTTACTCTATCCTATGATCTGGTTGGGCTTCAAATTCTAAATACGCCCTAATGGGCGCCCTACGAGCAGTAGCCCAGACTATCTCATATGAAGTAACCCTAGGAATTATCCTACTCTCATTAACTTTATTCTCAGGTGGATTTAACATACAAACATTTATAACCACACAAGAACCAATATACTTAATATTTTCATCCTGACCACTAATAATAATATGATACATCTCCACACTAGCAGAAACAAATCGGGCACCATTCGACCTAACCGAAGGAGAATCCGAACTGGTATCTGGATTTAACATTGAATACTCCGCCGGACCTTTCGCCTTATTCTTCCTGGCAGAGTATGCCAACATCCTAATAATAAATACACTCACAACTATTCTATTCCTTAACCCAGCCTACATAAGCAACACCCCAGAACTATTCTCTCTATCACTAATATCAAAAGTAATACTACTCTCAGCAGGATTCCTATGAATCCGAGCCTCCTATCCACGATTTCGATACGATCAACTTATGCACCTACTATGAAAAAACTTCCTTCCAATCACTCTAGCATTATGCCTTTGACATATATCAATACCAATCACCTCCTCTGGACTCCCTCCAATACTATAGGATACGTGCCTGAACTAAAGGGTTACCTTGATAGGGTGAATAATAGAGGCTAAAACCCTCTCGTCTCCTAGAAAAATAGGACTCGAACCTACACCAGAGAGATCAAAACTCTCTATACTTCCAATTATACTACATCCTAGTAAAGTCAGCTAACTAAGCTATTGGGCCCATACCCCGAAAATGTTGGTTTAAACCCTTCCTCTACTAATAAATCCGCATGCAAGCATAATTATTACTTCAAGTCTAATTATAGGCCCCCTACTTACAGTATCTAGCAACCACTGAATCTTAGCATGGACTGGTCTAGAAATCAGCACCCTGGCTATTATTCCATTAATCGCTAAACAACACCACCCACGAGCAATTGAAGCAGCTACCAAATACTTCCTAACACAAGCAACTGCTTCAACACTAATCTTATTCTCAAGTATTATAAATGCCTGAACATTAGGACAATGAGATATCACACAAATATCTAATAACACTTCATGCATTATTCTCACTACAGCTTTAGCCATCAAATTAGGATTAGCTCCATTTCACTTTTGATTACCAGAAGTACTACAAGGAGCCACTACAATAACAGCCCTAATCTTAACCACCTGACAGAAATTAGCTCCATTATCCCTACTAGTAATTACCTCTCAATCCCTAAATACACCACTAATACTAACGCTAGGACTAACATCCGCCCTAATCGGTGGATGATATGGACTAAACCAAACCCAACTACGAAAAATCATAGCATCATCCTCCATCGCCCACCTAGGATGAATAACCACAATCCTTACTCTATCCCCTAAACTCACACTACTTACATTCTACACATACACCATCATAACCTCAACAACATTTCTAATAATTAAAACTTTAGAAACAAACATAATATCCGTAATAATAACATCATGAACAAAATTACCAACACTAAACACCATGATAATACTCACCCTTATATCACTAGCTGGCCTACCCCCACTAACAGGATTCATACCTAAATGATTAATTCTCCAAGAACTAACTAAACAACACATATTCATTATAGCCATTGCAATAGCCCTAATCTCACTACTCAGCCTATTCTTTTACCTACGAATCTCATACTACACAACCATCACATTACCACCAAACTCAACCAACTACTTACAACAATGGCGCCACAAAACCAACAAAAAACCCTACCTAGCTACAATAACCATACTATCCATCACCCTTCTACCAATTACACCAACCCTACTAACCATCCCATAGAAACTTAGGATCAAGCCTGTTAAACCAGGGGCCTTCAAAGCCCCAAACAAGAGATAGAACCTCTTAGTTTCTGCTAAGACCTATAAGACTCTATCTTATATCTTATGAATGCAACTCAAACACTTTAATTAAGCTAAGGCCTTACTAGACAAATGGGCCTCGATCCCATAACAATTTAGTTAACAGCTAAACACCCAATCCAGCGGGCTTTTGCCTAC